TACCCGCTATAATGTAATTATATTATTTAAATACATCTTTTGTCGAGTAAGAGAATCTGGCATGATCAAAATCAAGATAGGATCATAAAAAATTATGAAAATTAGAGGGGTGATATATTGTATTTTTTCTGGGAACCCAATACCCAAATGAAATTAGCACTCATTGATTCTATATTATAGGAGCAGAAAAGGCCCCTCTTCTGATTATTCATTTTTCAATAACAAATACACTCTTTTTTTTTTTTTTTTTCGAATCGAAGAAATCCTTTTATCTACTACTAGAAGTTATTGAAAAAAAAAAAAGTTTGTGCCTTGGGCTAGGTCATGGAAATGGAAATAAAAAGGGACTTTTCGGACGAAATAAAGCTTCTAATTTTCAATTGTTTATATTTATATTTAAATATATTCGATTTGAAATAGAATATAGAAATCCAATTTCTTTATATCAATCAATATTATATATATTGATTTATATATATATTGATTGATATATTGATTGGAATATTGAGCTTTTAAAAGCCCTTACTTTATAACTTTATCTAAATTAAATTGGATGGAAAAATTGCTGATGAAAGTTTTATATATTTCTATAATATATCTATATAAAGTAACATATATAGTAAGATAATAGATAACTTAATAAAGTAATTACGAAACTACGAAACTGATAAAGAAAAATAGAAAGAAACGGCCTTTTCAAGTCTTACTTATTATTTATGGAATGGAACATAGAAATTCTCTTTTGGGGAGAGATGGCTGAGTGGACTAAAGCGTCGGATTGCTAATCCGTTGTACGAGTTTTTCGTACCGAGGGTTCGAATCCCTCTCTTTCCGATTCTGTTGATGACTAGGTTTTTTATCTTTCAATTTTTATTTTTCGAACCTTTTTTTTTTATTTATTTGCTAGTTATAGTTAAACATGTAGATATAGATAAAATGATAAGAACGGTTAAAAATCAAGCAAAGAAAAAGCCTAAATTTCTTATTCTTCACGTCCAGGATTACGCCCCGGATCATTAGATAAAAATCCGAAGATGAAAAGAGAAACAAAGAATATCACTACTGTATAAACAAAGAGTTTGAGAGTAAGCATTACACAATCTCCAAGATCTTTTTTGGTTTGGAAAAAAGAAAATAGATTCTCTATTTTTATACCACATATCATACTTTGATACTAAGCGGTTTCTGGGAATGGAAAAAAAAAATTATAAATTCAGTTGTAAATTTGAAAGAAGAATCGAGTCTTTCATTGCCAAAGATTTTATTTTATACCTAAAATTCTATTTTTTTCTAATAGGGGGTTCAAACGGGGTCTTTTTCAATGGAATGGAAAAAGGGTTAGAACGAGTAAATGGAGTAAGCCAAATTTCTCGAATCTATACAAGAAATTCAATGTTTGAATTTAGGGCTTATATTATAAGCCCTGTCTGATCTTATCAATTTTTGCATTTTGATATTTTTTATTTTTCGAATAAATCATGAAAAAAATCACGAATTATACTAAGATAGTATTAAAGGTTTCATCGAAAACTTACAGCAGCTTGCCAAACAAAAGCTAATAGAAAAAAAAGTAGGGGAATTACTGGCATAACATCTACGATTGGATTTAAAAAAGCATAGGCTTCGGGCAATTTTGTGAAGAAAAAACTGCTTGAATAAAGGGCAGAATTAAGACAGATACAAATCAAACTAACAATATTAAACATAACAAACTTTTTGTTCTTGAAGATAATTGTATTTTGACTGAGTTATTAATATGATGTTATTGATATCAAAATGGATATAAAATAAAGTAAGGTAGACCAAAAACCCTTCTTTAAACTCACCCAATCAAAAATCCTTCAATTCTTAAAATTAAATAAAGAATAGAAGAAATCATATTTTCATACAATATCTTAATTCAATTATATATTATGATCAATAAACTCAGATTAATTCTATAATCTACATATCTGAACAACAAGGCAATATATTTCATATATCTTACTATAGGAATTGACGAAGAACCGATACCAATATTAGTTTTTATTAGTGTTAAATAGAAATGGGGCGTGGCCAAGTGGTAAGGCAACGGGTTTTGGTCCCGCTATTCGGAGGTTCGAATCCTTCCGTCCCAGAGCATACCTATTATATACCTTATTTATATACATATAGTTTTGAACAACTATCTTATCTTAAGATAAGAGTATAAGAAATGAAATTCTTGTTTTTTTTTAATGACATTTCTCGGAATCATAACTTTTTCAAAAATTTTATCGTAAAAAAAAAAAAGAGAAAATCAAATCCATTTTTTTTAGGAAACACGGAACGAAAGGGTTTAAAAGTTTAGACAGTCTTTTTATCATATTTTTGTTTTTCCTTTCATATTTACGTTAGTTAATTAAGGGTCTTACACCCCCTATTTGAATTTTCAATAATGTATATTTTTCATACAATCAATGGTAAGTGTCTCTTAATCTTAATTTAAGGCAGGTTTAGAGTAAAAAGGAAACAATGCCTTAATCCCGTGGAACTTTTTGGCTTTGTGCCCAGATAAAGATAATTTAGCATTCAATAAAAAAGGATCCTTCTTTGTTTGATTTATCATTCTTCATTTCCTGATATAATTTAATTGAGGAAAATGAATTAGCAATGAATTCAATGCCGATATCTCTTTTAATCTCATTAACAAGAAAATCTCATTAACAAGAAAAAATACATATGTGACATTTAAATATTTAACATATACTGAATTCATTTCAGTAACAATTGTTTAGTCGATCTGGTGGATAGGAAAATCTTTAGTATTTCGATTCGGATTTTATCAATCAGTATGAAAGAAAAAGAACTTCAATTTTCCTTTTCATCGGTTTTTTTATCCACCGTCCCACTAAAAAAAAAATTCAATTTCTTTTTTTTTTCAACCTATTTATTTGTTTTAAATTGTTGATGGTTTAATTCAAATCTGAATATAGGGGTTTCTTTTTCTTATGATGATAAAATACGGTCCTTACTGCAAAACTTTATTCAAAAAATAAGATCGAGATGGGAAATTTTTCATTTTTCAATTAAATCTTTTTAATGATTTTATATATATTCTTAGTAATGGTAGAATTTTTAGTAATGGTAGATTGACGTGGTAAATCCTTTGAAAATCCAGATTCAAAAAGAACTTATTTCTGCTAATATTTGAATTTGAAATCAAAAAAGATATTCATACAAAAAAGTGGGATTAAATTAAATTCTTTCTGAGATTTTTTCAGAAACTACCCAATAGAAGTTCAAAATTCTGGATTACTATGTACCCGCGAAAGCAATGACTATTCACGATTCCATCATTGAATCAACTAGATACCGGTTCAAAATTCAAGGAATGTTATGGTAAAACTTCGTTTGAAACGATGTGGTAGAAAGCAACGTGCGACTTGAAGGACATGATCGGTTGTGGATTAAGAATCCACCCTTTTTTATACTATAGAAGAGTGTTTATACTATAGAAGAGTGGAGGTGCTCTTGACTCGACATCATTTGTTCTATTATACATTAGAATCCTCATTTTTTGTTGGATTGTAATGGAAATAGGTACAGGGTGGAGCTCGAGTAGAAAAGAAAATATTGATTTCTTTGTCGGGGGCAAGAATCTAAGGTTAGTGCCAATCAATAAGTTGGAACAACTTCGTAAGCATATTTTTCGATATAGAAAAAAAAAAAAGGATTCAATTCGAGCAAGTTTCAAAGATCAGAATAAGGTTTAGTTTGGTCGAATTGAACAAATTTTTTTGATTAAAAACAAGTGTATCACGCAAGAATCAATCGTTAGTCTGATTCTTTGATAGAAAGAAATCCCCAAAATGGTATGTTGCTGCCATTTTGAACCGATTATAGATCACCGAAGTAATGTCTAAACCCAATGATTCACGGTAAAGATAAAGGATCCTGTAACAAGTAAATACCCTTTTCAATTTTCTCATCAATTAGATCAGAATCAAGAATCCAAAATAGATTACAAACAAAAAGAAAGGGAGATTAGAGATCGCTCAATAAATGAAATGTTTAAAGGGTTTCCTTTGAGCTATTTAAAAGTTATCCAACTTGAGTTGGTGGGTAGGAATGCTTTATTCTTTTTTTTTATAAACAAAAATAAGAATAAAAAGAAGATGTAAATCATAGTCTAATGGATTTGATTCTTTTATGGACCCATTTGATATTAGAATTCTATACATAGACAGAACTTCGAATCATTTTTCTCGAGCCGTACGAGGAGAAAACTTCTTATACGTTTCTAAGGGGGGGGCCTTTATATCTACCTCTATCCCAATGAGCCGTTTATCGAATCGTTGCAATTGATGTTCGATCCCGAAGAGAAGGAAGAGATCTTCGAAAAGTGGGTTTTTATGATCCGATAAAAAATCAAACTCATTTAAATGTTCCTGCTATTCTATATTTCCTTGAAAAAGGCGCTCAACCAACAGAAACTGTTCATGATATTTTAAAGAAGGCGGGGGTTTTTACGGAACTTCGCTTTAATCACACACAATTTACTTAATGAAATAAAAAAAAGAGGGTGTGGATAATTTATAACCATATATATATATAGCTTTGTATAACCTTTTCTCTACTATCCCCCCTTTCTCTTACTCTATTCAGACTTTATTCATACCTATATATCTATTTTTATTTTCTACTATAGAATGTCTTGTTCTATAACGATAAAAATATCTTTTTCTTATTGATAGAAATTGAGATAAAATGGATAGGAAAAAATCAAGTGAAGAAATTCAGTCTCGAAATAGAAGAAGTTGACATTCTTTTTAATGGATTCTTTTTGTTGGGACTCTCTCTATTAACAAATTAGGCCTTCTAAGTCCACTTTTATTGATTTCTATTGATTCAATTGGAATAAACCCGAGAGATTTTCTTACTTCATTTTTTCTTTTGCCTTATCTTTTTTATTTGTATTTCTGTGGATATTTTCTATGTAGTGCCAATCTAATACAAGCCTTAGTTTTTATAAGTTTTTTATTTATATAAAAAGTGTTATAGTAAATTATTTAAATAAATATTTTTTGAAAATAAAGAATATATATATATATTCTTTATTTCTATTCAATTGAAATTGAATGAATTCTTTAGGTATTTTTTCTGAAAATATTCATGTTCATATTGACAAGAGTATATCAAATAAATATAATCCGATCTGGGTAATTGGATCTTTTTTGTGGGTCTATTTATCTCTATTCCATAGGTTTTTGTTTTTTTCTTTATTCAAACGATGAATTTGTTGGATTTGCTGTGATACAAAAGTCTTTTTTTGATTGAAAACAAAAATATTATATGTTATCAAAAAGGTATTCTTCTATAATATAGAAATGTCATATAAATAACAATATTTTTTTGTTATATAAATCTAAAAAAAGAAATATCAAATAGAATATAAATTCTAATATCTCTAAAAAAAATACATAAAGATTTTTTAAATAAATATACGAATTAAGAATATATAGCATAAGAGACAAGAAATGATCTATAAATTTTAAATTTTGACTTTCTCTATATTTTTATTGGAGAATTTCTTCTATTTTCATCTGATATCTTTTTTTTTCTTCACAATCATTAGGATTTCATTTCTTGTTTATTTCTTGCTAGTTTAATGTTTTGATTATTTTGTATGATTCAATTTCTTTAGTTATTTTGATTCCGATTGTATCTACATAAACAAATTTGATATTTGGGTTGCTAACTCAACGGTAGAGTACTCGGCTTTTAAGTGCGACTTACATCTTTTACACATTTGTATGAAGAAACAAACTCGTCCATACCCACCGGTATAGTTTGTAAGACTACGACTGATCCTGAAAGGAATGAATGGAAAAAGCAGCATGTCGTATCAATGGAGAATTCTGAAAATTTTTCATTTTTACTGGCCCAGTCCCAGTGTTTGAATTCTTGGTACTTGGTGCAGAACATAAAAAAATGAATTCAAAGTTGGGTTGAGTGAATAAATGGATAGAGCAGTATCGCTCCAATTATAGGCAATTATAGGTATAGGGAACTAAAAAAGAAACGAGCTTTCATTCTTAATTTGAATGATTATCCGATCTAATTAGACGTTAAAAATTTTTTAGTGCCAGGTGCGGATAAGGTTTTTTCATGAGCGAATTTTCTATTTTTTAATGAATCCTAATTATTAGTTAGTCTCCACTACGAGGGGGAGATGAGTGTGTAGAAGAAGGAGTATATTGATAAAGAGCGTTTTTCCCAAATCAAAAGAGCGATTGGCTTGAAAAAGTAAAGGATTTCTAACTCTAACGATTAGTAAATATACATTATATGGAAAAAAGAGAGGATAGAGAGTCCGTTAATAAGTTTACCCCTTTTCCGAGGTTTCCATTCTTTTCGTATTCTATTACTTTGTTTTTACTGTATCGCACTATGTATCATTTAATAAGCATAAAAATATCCTATCCTTGCTTCAATCAAATCTAATTTAAAATGAAAATCGAGGAATATCAAAGATATTTAGACCTAGATTTAGGTAGATCTCGAAAAAAAAACTTCCTATATCCACTTCTCTTTCGGGAGTCTATTTATAGACTTGCGCACGAGCATGGTTTAAATAAATCTATTTTGTTGGAAAATGTAGGTTATGACAAAAAATCTAGTTTACTTATTGTAAAACGTTTAATTACTCGAATTTATCAACAGAATTTTTTGATTATTTCTGCTAATAATTCTAATCAAAACTCGTTTTTTAAGTACAACAAGAGTTTGTATTCTCAAATGATATCGGTCGGGGTTGCTGCTATTGTGGAAATTCCATTTTCCCTACGATTTGTGTCTTCTTTAGAAAAGTCAGAAATAGTCAAATCTCAAAATTTACGATCAATTCATTCAATATTTCCTTTTTTAGAGGACAAATTTTCCCATTTAACTTATGTATCAGATGTACAAATATCTTACCCCATCCATCTAGAAAAATTGGTTCAAACTCTTCGCTACTGGGTCAAAGATACTTCTTCTTTGCATTTATTACGGTTTTTTCTTCACGAGTATTGGAATTGGAACAGTCTTATTTTTCCAAATAATTTGATTTCTTTTTTTGCAAAAAGTAATCCACGATTATTCCTGTTTCTATATAATTCTCATGTATATGAATATGAATCCATTTTCTTTTTTCTCCGTAAGCAATCCTTTCATTTACGATCAACATTTTTTCGGGTCCTTCTTGAGCGAATATATTTTTTTGGAAAAATAGAACATTTTGCAGAAGTCTTTGCTAATGATTTTCAGGCCATTCTATGGTTGTTCAAAGATCCTTTCATGCATTATGTTAGATATCAAGGAAAGTCAATCTTGGCTTCAAAGGATACCCCTCTTCTATTAAAAAAATGGAAATATTACCTTGTCAATTTATGTCAATGTCATTTTTCTGTGTGGTTTCAACCAGCAAAGATCTGTATAAACCCATTATCGAAGCAGTCTCTCGACTTTTTGGGCTATCTTTCAAGTCTACGACTCAAT